TGGAAGATCGATGTATTCCCAGAAATAAAATAACATCCATAACATCTATGTCAGCTTTTTTATCTGAATTCATTCAAATCTACTCGCTTTCTAGATGATCCCTCTAGAGGAGGAGAATTATATCAACTCTGTCTAGTTTCTTCGTTCCCTATTTCTACTCACAGGATCCTGAGGAAAAGAATTTGGTTTCCACCGAGCGGAAACAATATGCCGATGGTTCTAGTAAACCAAAACCACCGTTTTCTAGCTAAAAGCTTCAATCTCCCTTTTACAACACAAAAATTGAAGATCTAGTTACGATTGGAAATAAACTTTTGTATCTTTATCCATGTATCCTTGACTCATACTCATTCAATTGGAAGAGTTGATCCAATGCAAAAGCAAAAAAATTATGCTTCACGATTCCATAATCCAATTTTATCTTTATTCAATTTATAATTGACCTTTGGATACAAATCGTGAGAATGTATATTCTTCCTCAAATATGCCATTGAGAGGTAAAGGATTAAACCTTTTTAAGAAATAAAGTTTTGATTCGGAATATGAAAAAACCGAAAGACCCCTTAACTATTTAAGTTGTTAATAAAACGAATCACACTTTTACCACTAAACTATACCCGCTACAATTTATATATTGTATATAAATGGAGGAACATTTGTCGAACAAAGAGATGAGATACAATCAAGATAGCATCAGAATCATGAAAATGCTAGTGTTTACGTGTATTTTGCCCCCCGGAAACTTGATAAAAAAAAATAGGCGAATAGCAAAAAGCTTATCTTATTTAAATAAGATAAAAAGTTATAATTATAATTATACTTTTCGTTTGCTGGGAAGTCATTACTGAGAGTCCCGGTCCGAAGGAGTCATTGAAGCCGGATCATCCAAATGATCAATTCTGTATACACAGTTCTTTTCGACTTTCCTTTAAACTGTCAGATCTTATGAATTTAGGTCAATTGATCTCAAGTGTTCAAATAAAGCTTGTTCTTTTAATTGAACAAGTACAAGTAAATGATCTATTTATAATTGATTATAAATAATCAATATTAAAAATATGTATGTTTATATAGTTGAGGTTATTTTTTATTTAATATATGTATGTGTATGTGTTTTTTTAGTCCACTTTTTTCAGTAAGTAAATTTTTATTTATAATTTATAAAAGAATAAAAAAAAGAACATTAAGAAGAAAATATAAAATATTTATTATTAATAATAAGAAATGATGAAACTTCCATCATAGGAATGGGGATGGAAATTGCCCTTGTTGCTTCTTTAATAACAAGTATTTATGATTTGATATCAAATCATAATTGAATTGGTTGATCCATGAATGATTGATTCATTGAAACTAAAAATAAGTAATGGCCCGGCCAGTACTCCAGTACTTAAATTGGGCCGGGGGAATAAATCTTTTGTACAAAATAAAATCAATAAGGCATTTTTTCTATTGGTGATATCTCTTTCGAATCATTATATAAATTGAATTGCGGATCAAATTTTTAAATATCTTTAAATATTTTAATATATACTTATATATATAATTATAGAATTTATATAATATAGTATAGAATTTATATAATTATAATTAATTTAATTAATTCTCTTTTTTTTTATATTGGTTATATGTTATTTTTCTATCCTTCTAATAAGGAAAGAAAACTGGGGTTGTTTTGATCAATCTTTACTTCAACTTCACGTGTCACATCACATAAAAAATTTTTCAAATTGGAATTTGGAGAGATGGCTGAGTGGACTAAAGCGTCGGATTGCTAATCCGTTGTACGAATTATTTGTACCGAGGGTTCGAATCCCTCTCTCTCCGCTCTATCTAATCACTTGAAACTTTTAAATTCGAAAAAATATCAATCAATCCCTTATATTTTATCATCAAAAAAATAAGAAAAAAGAAAGGAAAAACAAAAAAGATCTTATGGTTATTCCTCACGTCCAGGATTGCGCCCTGGATCATTAGATAAGAATCCGAAAATGAAGAGAGAAACAAAGAATATCACTACTGTATAAACGAAGAGTTTGAGAGTAAGCATTACACAATCTCCAAGATTTTTTTTTATGGGAATGGATTACCTAATTTTTTTGGACCACATATGCTATTTTAACATGACACCTCACAATCACAATAAAAAAAAAATTTTCACTAATTTATTTGTAATAAGATTCTGAGTCCTTCGTTAGAAAAATTTTCTTGTTACCCCCACAATTACAATTAGGTATTGTGGAAGACCTAATAAAGTCTTTGTTCACTGGAAGGTCAGAGTTAGAACAAGGAAATAAATGGATTCAAATTAATTACTATGGTTATTCAATATCAAAAATTTCTATTTTTTGAATCGAGGGTTCATAATGTAAGACTATCCAATCCTATTAATTTTTTTGATCAAAAAAATCATGAATTTAGGAAAGTATTAAAGATTTCAGCGAAAACTTACAGCGGCTTGCCAAACAAAGGCTAAGAGAAAAAAGAATAAAGGTATGATGGGCATAACGTCTACGATTGGATTGAAAAAGGCATAAGCCTCGGGCAATTTGGCGAAGAAAAAACTACTTGAATAAAGGGCATAATTAAGACAGATACAGATTAAACTAAAGATATTAAGCATAACAAAAATTTGGTTCTTGTAGATTAGATAATTTTATTTTGATTGAGTTACTTTATATAATATAAGGTAAAAATAAAAAGGGGCAGGTCAAAAAAATCCCCTTTTTCTATTCTTAAACGAGAATACAAGGAATTATACTTTCATACAATATTTTAATTTCATTTTATGTAATGATCAATAAATTTTTGATTATTCTATATCGACATGTGTCATGTCGAATCCTAGCAACAAGATTTCCCGTATGTATCTTATTTAGGTTGGGCTGGAATTGACGAATAACCAAAACTAATAATAGTCTTTATAAGTGTCGAATAGAAATCTAAATGGGGCGTGGCCAAGCGGTAAGGCAACGGGTTTTGGTCCCGTTACTCGGAGGTTCGAATCCTTCCGTCCCAGATCGTTTCAATCAGAAACGACAAATGGAATCACATTGTATCCGACAGTAAACATAAAATTGTTAAAGAAAAAGAAAATCTTTATAAATATAAATGAATAAATGAACGAACAAGTCTATATATTATGTATTGTTATTGTCCTATTTTAGTAAAAATCATTCGGTTAAGTGAAAAAGAATCCGAAATTCCTTAAATATCCATAATTACTTATGGATTACTTACGGGAAAAATATTGTATATGATAGATACGAAAAAATAAGAATAAGAGGAGTATGATTTTCTCTTTTCAGATGAAAGAATAACGACCTTAATCTTACCTTACACGATACCTTTTCTATTCCATGCCCATGAAAGCCAATAAACTTTATTCCCAATCTATCTATGTTTTAAATTAAACAATTTATAATTCAATTGAACATGATGAAAATTTGGACCTCTTTAGTGAATGAGATATCTGCTAAAAATTTGGAGTTATTCATTGTGAGTGCGTCGACTTGTTGATTGAATTAGAGATCAAATTCAGTCATGAACGAAAATATGTTTTCCGGCTATAACCCGAAGTCGGAGATTCTTTAAACTATTTTTACGGAATTTTTCATGATATGAATCTTTGGTACTCAAAAGAAGTGTGATAAATCGATATTGTCGAGAAACTTCCGACCTTTCCAGGTCATTGGAATAGCTTATTTAGTTAAAATGATTTTGTTCCGGGATTTGGAATACCTTAAATACCTTTAAGGTCCTTCTTTTTCTTTTGAGGTTTATAGCTTATTTGGTCGAGAAAGATGGGCCTCCATCATTTCATGATTGGTCGTCCCGAACAATCTATTAAAGATATAAATAAGTCTTAAGCAAACTCGTTTATTCGTCTTTTTTTTTTATTAATTTATATGATATGGGGTTCAAAAATTGTTTTTGAGCCCTCTCCAGAAAATACTTATCTATCCATAGATAGATAGAAAATATGGACTATACTAATACTATATAGTAATAATACTATTATAGTATAGTATTATGTACCGGTATATACCGTTCGACCCAATGACTATTCATCATTCTATATTGAATCAATTTCATATTATATTGGTTCGAAATGAAATTAGAGAAATGTTATGGTAAAACTTCGTTTGAAACGATGTGGTAGAAAGCAACGTGCGACTTGAAGGACATGATCGGCTGTGGATTCTGACATCCACCATTTTCTATAAGAATGAAGATGCCCTCAGCTCGACATAGTTTGTTCTATTCCACTAGGAACCTAATTTGTGTTAGGTACTAATTTAAATAGTACATGATGAAGCTCGAGCAGAAAAAGTAAAAGTATTGATTCATTTATCGGGGAGAAGAATCTAGGGTTAGTGACAATTAATAAGTTGGACCAACTTTGTAAGTATATCCTCAATATAGAAATAGAAAGGGTAAAATTAAAACAAGTAAAAAACGCAAAAGGTATGTTGCTGCCGTTTTGAAAGGAATAAGGATCACCGAAGTCATGTCTAAACCCAATGATTTCACAAAGCAAAGATAAAGGATTCCGGAACAAGGAAACACTATTTTCAATTGTCTCAACAATTGTATCAGAATCAGAATGAAGAATCAAAAAAGATTCGAGACGAGATAAACAAAGGAGGTTAGAGACAGCTCAATAAATGTCTAAGGAGTTCCCCTCGAACTCTTTCAGAATTACTCAACTTGAGTTATGAGTACGACTGAGATTTACTTTTTCTGTAAGGAATAAGAAAACCACTTAAATCATATTTTAATTTATGATTTTATAGATCCATGGGCCAATTATATACTTAAATATAGAGAAATTAGAATCATTTTTCTCGAGCCGTATGAGGAGAAAACCTCCTATACGTTTCTAGGGGGGGTGAATTGTTTATCTACATCTATCCCGATGAGCCATCTATCGAATCGTTGCAATTGATGTTCGATCCCGAAGAGAGGGAAGAGATCTTCGAAAAGTGGGTTTTTACGATCCGATAAAGAATCAAACTTATTTAAACGTTCCTGTTATTCTATATTTCCTTGAAAAGGGCGCTCAACCTACAGTAACTGTTCATGATATTTTAAGGAAGGCAGAATTCTTTAAAGAAGGAACTTCGAGTTAATTATGAATTTTCATTAAAAATTTTCAAATTTCAATAAAAATAAAGTAAAAAAAAAAAGATAGAGGGTAACTAGCCTCTATCTTTGTGTTTGTGTAATTATTTCCCCGGAATTTACCGACAAAGGCGGGATACATTTTTCTTATGATATCTCTATTGATTGAATGAGCTCGAGATTTTTTCTCTATCCCTTCCTTATTTTTCCATTCAAATTTCTTATTTATCTTCTTATTTCTCTTATGCTAATCCAACGCAAGGCTTTTTTTTTAGAAAAAAAAAATAATGGATTTTCTCAATATTCCATTCATATTGACAATGTTGTATTGAACCAATATAATTCGATCGTAGATAAAGAAATCCGTTTATCCCTACCCCATATTGGTTCTTTCCTTCACTTAAATCAAATGAGGGAGGGTTTTTCTGGATTTATTGTAATACAAGACATATTTTCTTAACAACAAAAAAACATACACAACGGATCAAGAGAAAAATGGGTGTCAATTTGAAAATCTATATCGGATTGGGAATCTATTGTTTTTTAATCCGATCCGCTCATTTTTATATTTTTATGTTTATTACAATTACAAATTGATCAACAAATCTTTCTTTTACATTTAGATTTGTTGCTAGTTCAATGTTTTGATTTTGACGGAGTTCTCCGCAGTACAATCCAATTAAATTTTTGCATTTCGATCGTATCTACACTAACACTAACACTAATATATATATATATATATATTATATATATTTTTATATATTTTATATTTTTTATATATATTTTTATATATTTTTTATTTTCCGGGTTGCTAACTCAATGGTAGAGTACTCGGCTTTTAAGTGCGACTATGATCTTTTACACATTTGGATGAAGCAACGAATTCGTCCAGACTATTGGTAGAGTCTATAAGACCACGACTGATCCTGAAAGGTAATGAAGGAAAAAACAGCATGTCGTAATAAGATATAAATTGATTTATTAATCTATTTTTTTTTTATTCAAATAGAACTTTGAATTTATCCTTACTAGATCGTTACAAAATCAAAATATTGTGTTGATTTTTTTAAAGGGACAAAAGAAATTCACATTTACAATTTGGTCTAATGAATAAATGGATAGAGTCCTATGGCTCCAATTCTGGTAAAACAAAAAGCAACGAGCTTATGTTCTTAATTTGAATGATTACCCAATCTAATTAGACGTTAAAATAGATTAGTGCCTGATGCGGGAAAGGGTTCTCCTATGAGTGGACCATTGATTCTTTTTTTTTTTGAATCCTAACTATTCTCCATTATGAATTGGAGACAGATGTGTAGAAGAAAGAGTATACTGATAAAGAGAATCTAATTTATTCCAAAATCAAAAGAGCGACCGGGTTGCAAAAATAAAGGATCTTGGACTCTCTGTTTATTATAATAAACATAAACCAATTCCAATTGGAGATAAAAAGATAGGAAAGAGATCTGTTGATTGGACTCCCCGTCTCGGGGTATATCTTTTGATTTATACTGAGTAGATAGTATACTATCTATTATAGTATATACATAATCTATACCCTGTTCTGACCATATTATATTGCACTATGTATCATTTGATAACCCAAGACACGCCCCCCTGTCTCCGTTTTAAATAGAGAAATTGAAATGGAAGAATTACAAGGATATTTAGAAAAAGATGGATCTCGGCAACAAAACTTCCTATATCCACTTATATTTCAAGAGTATATTTACACACTTGCTCATGATCATGGGTTAAATAGTTCGATTTTTTACGAACCCATGGAAATTGTGGGTTTAGGTTATGACAATAAATCCAGTTCCGTACTTGTGAAACGTTTAATTACTCGAATGTATCAACAGAATTCATTGATTTATTCAATGAATGACTTTAACCAAAATCGATTCGTTGGGCATAACAATTCTTTTTATTCGAATTTTTATTCTCAAATGGTATCAGAAGGTTTTGCAGTCATTGTGGAAATTCCATTCTCGCTTCGATTAGTACCTTCCTCCGAAGAAATACCCAAATCTCAGAATTTACGATCTATTCATTCAATATTTCCCTTTCTAGAGGACAAATTGTCGCATTTAAATTATGTCTTAGATATACTAATACCCTATCCTATTCATCTAGAAATCTTAGTTAAAATCCTTCAATGCTGGATCCAAGATGTTCCCTCTTTGCATTTTTTGCGATTCTTTCTCCATGAATTTCATAATTGGAATAATTTTATTACTCCGACTAAATCTATTTCCGTTTTTTCAAAAGAAAATAAAAGACTATTCCGGATCCTGTATAATTCTTATGTATCTGAATATGAATTTTTATTCGTTTTTCTTCGTAAACAATCCTATTATTTACGATCAACATCTT